AAAAACAAAAGGATTCGATAATCAATAATCAGATGATTCACAAATCGTCTATTCAAATTCGATCTATGAATTGGACAAATTATTCACTGACAGAAAAAAAAGTGAAAGATCTGACTGATAGAACAAGCACAATTAGAAAAAAAATAGAAAAAATTATAAAAGACAAGAAAAAACTCTTTCTAACTCCAGAGATAAATATTAGCCCTAACAAAGCTAGTTATAATGCTAAAAGATTAGAATCACAAAAAAGCATTTGGCAAATATTAAAAAGAAGGAATTCTCGATTAATTCGCAAATTACATTATTTTATAAAATTTTTCATTGAAAGGATATACATAGATATTCTTCTATGTCTCATTAATATTCCCAGAACCAATGCACAATTTTTTATTGAATCAACAAAAAAAATTATTGATAAATACGTTTACAATAATGAAAGAAATCAAAAAAGAATTGGTAAACCAAATCAAAAGAAAATTCACTTTATTTCGATTATAAAAAGGTCAGTTTCTAGTATTAGTAATAAGAGTTCACAGATTTTTTGTGACTTATCCTCCTTGTCACAAGCATATGTATTTTACAAATTATCACAAACCCAAGTTATTAACTTGTATAAGTTAAGATCTGTCCTTCAATATAACGGAACATCTCTTTTTCTTAAGAACGAAAGAAAAGATTATTTTGGTTTTGGAGCACACGAAATATTTCATTACGAATTAAGACATAAGAAACTTCGTAATTCTGGAATGAATCAATGGAAGAACTGGTTAAGAGGTCATTATCAATATAAATATTTATCTCCGATTATATGGTCTAGATTAGTACCACAAAAGTGGCGAAATAGAGTAAATCAACATTGTGTGGCTCAAAATCAAAATAAAGATTTAAGCAAATGGGATTTATCTCAAAAAGATCAATTAATTCATTACAACAAACAAAATGATTATGAAGCAGACTCATTAACGAATCAAAAAGAAAATTTTAAAAAACACTATAGATATGACCTTTTATCATATAAATATATTAATTATGAAGATAAGAATGACTCATATATTTATGGATCACCATTACAAGTAAATAATAACCAAGATATTTCTTATAATTACAACACACATAAACGCAAATTTTTTGATATGCTGGAAGGTATCCCTATCAATAATTACCTAGGCGAAGATGATATTATGTATATAGAGTATATAAAGAAAAACCCGGATAGAAAATATTTTGATTGGAAAATTCTCCATTTTTGCTTTAGAAAGAAGGTCGATATTGAGGTCTGGATCAATACCAGTATCAACAGTAATAAAAATACCAAGACCGGGTCGAATAATTATCAAATAATTGATAAGAAAGGTCTTTTTTATCTCACACAAGATCAAGAAATCAAACCATCCAATCAAAAAGACCTTTTTGATTGGATGGGGATGAATGAAGAAATACTAAATCGTTCCATATCGAATCTGGAACCTTGGTTCTTCCCAGAATTTGTGCTACTTTATAATACATATAAAATGAAACCCTGGGTTATACCAATCAAATTACTTCTTTTAAATTTTAATGGAAATAAAAATTATAGTAAAAATAGAAATAGCAATAGAAAGCAAAAAGGGAATCTTTTTATATCATCCAATGAAAAAAAACTTTTAAAATTAGAGAATCGAAATCAAGAAGAAAAAGAATCCGCAGGACAAGTAGATCTTGGATCAGATGTACAAAACCAAGGAAATCTTGAATCAGTCCTCTCAAACCACGAAAAAGATATTGAAGAAGATTATGCAGGATCAGACTCAGACATGCAAAAACGTACAAAGAAAAAGCAATTCAAGAATCACACGGAAGCAGAACTCGATTTATTCCTAAAAAGATATTTGCTTTTTCAATTGAGATGGGATGATTCTTTAAATCAAAAAATGATCAATAATATCAAGGTATATTGTCTCCTGCTTAGACTGATAAATCCAAGAGAAATTTGTATATCTGCTATTCAAAGGGGAGAAATGAGTCTGGATCTAATACCGGTTCATAAAGATTTAACTCTTACAGAATTGATGAAAATGAAAAGAGGTATATTTATTATCGAACCAATTCGTCTGTCTGTAAAAAATGATGGACAATTTATTATGTATCAAACTATAGGTATTTCATTGGTTCATAAGAGTAAGTACCAAACTAATCAAAGATACCGAGAAGAAAGATATGTTGATAATAAGAATTGTGATAAATTCAGTGCAAGATGTCAAAAGATGATTGGAAATAAAGACAAAAATCATTATGATTTGCTTGTTCCTGAAAATATTTTATCGCCTAGACGTCGTAGAAAATTTAGAATTCTAATTTGTTTCAATTTGAGGAATAGGAGTGGTGTGGCTAGAAATCCAGTATTTTGCAATGGGAACAGCTGTAATAAATTTTTGGATGAAAACAAACATCTTGATAGAGATAAAAATCAATTAATTAAATTAAAAAAATTAAAGTTCTTTCTCTGGCCCAATTATCGATTAGAAGATTTAGCTTGTATGAATCGCTATTGGTTTGATACCAATAATGGTAGTTGTTTTAGTATGATAAGGATACATATGTATCCACGATTGAAAATTCGTTGATGTCACATTTTTTATATATCCTTACTAGATCTAGTATATGAAAGTAAACAAATGCACACATGCGATGTCTTACATTACATTCTGATGCATGATACTAATACGTATCAATTAGATTTTTTATTGATATTGATTAATTTTATTTCATAAACGAGGTATCCATAACGAAATAAAGATTATTGCGTATACTAGATTAAAATGACCGGCATAATAATATTATTATTATAATTATAATATTATTATATTACTGATGGGTAAAATTCAAATTTTTAAAAAAGAAAAAAAGGGAGGGAAGAGAAGATTTCGTTTTATGGTAAAAAACTTATTCATCTCAGTTATTTCTCAAAAAGAAGCAAATAGGGGATCTGTTGAATTTCAAGTATTCAGTTTCACCAATAAGATCCGAAGACTTACTTCACATTTGGAATTGCACAGAAAAGACTATTTATCTCAGAGAGGTCTACGGAAAATTCTGGGAAAACGTCAACGGTTGCTGTCTTATTTGGCAAAGAAAAATAGAGTACGTTATAAAGAATTAATTGGTCAGTTGGGTATTCGGGAGACAAAAATTCGTTAATTTGAAGAGTCCTTTTGAATTATTTGATTTAGTAGATCTTGAATTTTGATGAACTTCTTTTCGTTTTCAGCAATTCATGGAAGAATGAATCAGGGGAAAACCTATGAATGTACCAGCTACAAGAGAAGACCTCATGATAGTCAATATGGGTCCTCATCACCCATCAATGCACGGTGTTCTTCGACTCATCGTTACTTTAGACGGTGAAGATGTTATTGACTGTGAACCAATACTAGGTTATTTGCACAGAGGGATGGAAAAAATTGCAGAAAACCGAACAATTATACAATATTTGCCTTATGTAACACGTTGGGATTATTTAGCTACTATGTTCACAGAAGCAATAACCGTAAATGCACCAGAGCAGTTGGGAAATATTCAAGTACCTAAAAGAGCCAGCTATATTAGAGTGATTATGTTGGAGTTGAGTCGTATAGCTTCTCATTTATTATGGCTTGGCCCTTTTATGGCAGATATTGGTGCACAGACTCCTTTCTTCTATATTTTCAGAGAAAGAGAGTTAGTCTATGATCTATTCGAAGCTGCCACCGGTATGAGAATGATGCATAATTATTTTCGTATAGGAGGAGTAGCTGCTGATCTACCGCATGGATGGATAGATAAATGTTTGGATTTCTGCGATTATTTTTTAACAGGGGTTGCTGAATATCAAAAACTTATTACGCGTAATCCTATTTTTTTAGAACGAGTTGAGGGAGTAGGCATTATTGGTGTAGAAGAAGCAATAAATTGGGGTTTGTCAGGACCAATGCTACGAGCTTCCGGAATACAATGGGATCTTCGTAAAGTTGATCATTATGAGTGTTATGACGAATTTGATTGGGAAGTCCAATGGCAAAAAGAAGGAGATTCATTATCTCGTTATTTAGTACGAATTGGTGAAATGGTGGCATCTATAAAAATTATTCAACAGGCTCTGGAAGGAATTCCGGGAGGGCCGTATGAGAATTTAGAAATCCGATGCTTTGATAGAGCGAGGGATCCCGAATTGAATGATTTTGAATATCGATTTATTAGTAAAAAGCCTTCTCCCACTTTTGAATTGTCGAAACAAGAACTTTATGTGAGAGTCGAAGCCCCAAAGGGAGAGTTGGGAATTTTTCTGATAGGGGATCAGAATGTTTTTCCTTGGAGATGGAAAATTCGACCGCCGGGTTTTATCAATTTGCAAATTCTTCCTCAGTTAGTTAAAAGAATGAAATTGGCTGACATTATGACGATACTAGGTAGCATAGATATAATTATGGGAGAAGTTGATCGTTGAAATGATAATTGATACACCAGAAGTACAAGATATCAATTCTTTTTCCCGATTGGAATACTTAAAAGAGGTTTATGGGATCATATGGATGCTTGTACCTATTTTTACTCCTGTATTGGGAATCACAATAGGTGTACTAGCAATTGTGTGGTTAGAAAGAGAAATATCCGCAGGGATACAACAACGTATTGGACCTGAATATGCCGGTCCTTTGGGAATTCTTCAAGCTCTAGCAGATGGCACAAAACTACTTTTCAAAGAGAATCTTCTTCCATCTAGAGGAGATACTCGTTTATTCAGTATCGGACCATCCATAGCAGTCATATCAATTCTACTAAGTTATTTAATAATTCCTTTTGGCTCTAACCTTGTTCTATCCGATCTCAATATCGGTGTTTTTTTATGGATCGCCATTTCAAGTATTGCTCCCATTGGACTTCTTATGTCAGGATATGGATCAAATAATAAATATTCCTTTTTAGGTGGTCTACGAGCTGCTGCTCAATCAATTAGTTATGAAATACCATTAACTCTATGCGTG